AAAGCTACTTGCTTTTTAGATGATCCCTCTAGAAGAGGGGGATTCTATCAAATCTTTCTAGTCTCTAGTCTAGTTACTTCGTTCCCTATTTCTTTTCTACTCGTGGGATCCTAAGGAAAATCATTTTGTTTCTACCGAGCTGAAACAAGAAGCCGAGGGTTCTAGTAAACCAAAACCATCATTTTCTAGCTATTTGGCTTCAATCTCCCCCTTTTTCAGCGCAAAAATTGAAGATTTAGTTACGATTGAAAGTTTTGTACTATCATCCATAGATCCTTTATTCATACTCATTCAATTGGAAAAATTGAACCAATCAAAAAAATTATGCTTCTCGACTCCATAATCCAAATTTTTTATTAAGATTCTTATTGCCTTTTGGATAGAAATCGTGAGAATGTATATTCTTTCCTCAAATGTCCTATTGAGGGGGAAAGGATTAAATCTTTTTAAGAAATAAAGTTTTTGATCGGAATATGAAAAAAACGGAAAGACCCCTTAACTATTTAAGTTGTTAATAGAACGAATCACACTTTTACCACTAAACTATACCCGCTACATATTCATTATTGGATATGAATGGACTATTTGTCCAACAAAGTAATCAGACGTAGTCAAGATAGCATCAGAATCATGAAAATTCCAGCATTAACACGTATTTTGTTCTGCTGCGGCGCGGGATTGAAAAAAAGAATAGGTGAATAGCAAAAAGTTTAGTCAAAATTAAATAATTTAATTAGTGTACTAAAGTTTTAAGTATTCTTTTTTTGAAACTTCCCTTCACTTGAACCGCCAGATTTTCTGAATTCGGGTAAATTGGGCCTCAAACTTTCAAGCTTGTCCTTTGCTTTGAACAAGTAAAAGATTTAAAATCTTAGAAATATGTGTTTTCTATTTGAGATTCTTTCTCTTATAAGATTTCTAAGATCTATTTCTTTTCTTTCTTAATACTTCCTTCTTATTAAGATTTATTAAGTGAATTAGAATTATTAAGATGAATATAATACTGAACTTCAACTTTCATTTATAATGAAATTCGTTTTTCATTAATGAATTTCTGAATCTTATACTTAAGAATAATAAAAGAAAAGAATAATAAAAGAAAGACGAAAAATATTAGTACTATATTACATTAGTATTATACTCTAATACTATTACTAGATATTACTAGAACAGAACACTTTTACTATAAAGACTAAATATTCTAATTTAGACTCTAATTTACTAGAATTACTTATAAGATACTAAGAATAGATATAGAATCTCTAACATTTTAGATTTCAATTTCATATTTCAATATAGAATATATCATATTCATATTAAGATAGAATTATAGAATAGATATAGAATAGATAATTTCTTAAAGAATTTCTAAGATAATCTATCTATTAGAATCTTATCTAATTTCTAAGAATAAAGAAGTACTGGCCCGGCCAGTACTTATACTTAACCAGGCCGGGGAAATGAACCTTTTGTACAAAATAAAAGAAGTAAGGTATTCTTTCTATTGGATAAATCTGTTTCGAAGAAAATAAAAATGGTTCTCAATCTTCACTTCACGTGTGAAATCACATGAGAGATTTCCAATTTGGAATGGGGAGAGATGGCTGAGTGGACTAAAGCGTCGGATTGCTAATCCGTTGTACGAATTATTCGTACCGAGGGTTCGAATCCCTCTCTCTCCGACCCCCCCTGATAACTTGAGATTTTCTAATCGGAAGAATTTTCGATTATTTTCTTTTATGAATCTTTTCTCTTTATCTAGCATCTATTCCATTTATTTCTACATTGACCTATGAAATACCTATGAAAAAAAAAGTAAAAACGAATCTCATCTCTTTTTTTATTCTTCACGCCCAGGATTACGCCCCGGATCATTAGATAAGAATCCGAAGATGAAGAGAGAAACAAAGAATATTACTACTGTGTAAACGAATAGTTTAAGAGTAAGCATTACAAATCTCCAAGATAAGATCTTTTTTTTTTAAGGAAATAGATCGCCTATTTTACGACACACACTATACAATACACTATTTTGATATGACGCTCTAAAGATGAAAAAAGAAGGAAGTTTTTTTTTCAATTTATTTTTACGAATTTCTTTCTAATGTAATATTCTAATGTAATAAGATTCGTATTTTTTCATTACCAAAGATTTCTTGCCATATCCATATCTATAATTAGATATTGTATTAGATATTGTATGGAATCTTATAAAGGAAAGGTCAGAACAAAAGAAGAAATAAGTTGATTAGCTGATTAAAGATCATCGCCCCCTTCCCTTATTCAATTTCAATATAATATACAATTATACAATAGAAAATATCAGAATTTCGCTTTTTGAATCGAGGGTTCCTAATTTCCAGACTTATCTGAATCTTCTTTCTGATCTTATTTATTTTCAGAAGAAAAATCTCATCTTTTTTTTATCGAAGAAATTCTGAATTGAATCGAGATTTCCTTTTTATCGAAAACTTACAGCAGCTTGCCAAACAAAGGCTAAGAGAAAAAAGAGTAAAGGGATAATTGGCATAACGTCTACGATTGGATTGAAAAAGGCATAAGCCTCGGGCAATTTGGCGAAGAAAAAACTACTCGAATAAAGGGTAGAATTAAGACAGATACAGATTAAACTAAAGATATTAAACATAACAAATATTCTTTTCTTGTTCTTAAAGATTAAAATGAAATTGAAATGATAAGAAATTATCAGATTGGATTGAGTTGTTTTTCTGAGGGATCTTTTAAAAGAAAAAAGCAGATAAAAGAAAGAAATTCTGATTTTTCTTTGACTTCTCCCCAATCAAGAATCCTTCCTTACATTATCCAATCAAATAAGAATACAAGGAATTCTATTTTCATACAATATCTTAATTGAATTCTAAGTAATGATCAATTAATCTTTTTGATTCTATATCTATTGTGTTGAATCCCAGCGACAACATGTCCTATATTTCTTTTGGTTGGTTATTGACGAATAACCAATATTTAGCTTAGTTTTTCTTAGACCAAATCAAAATGGGGCGTGGCCAAGCGGTAAGGCAACGGGTTTTGGTCCCGTTACTCGGAGGTTCGAATCCTTTCGTCCCAGATCGTTTGCATCAGAAACGAAGGATTCTTCTCTAATTGAAATTGAAAATGGAATTCAACAATTTTATGTTTCATGTTGGATACACTGAATTCTAAGATTGATTCTTAGAATCATATCTTTTTTTTACTTTTTTACTAAAGTATTTTATTCTTAAATATTCGTGATTATTTTCGTTAACGATTCTTTGTTTTCTATGATGGAGATGGAGATGATGATGGAGATGGAGATGGATGCCAAAAGATCAGAATCCGAGGATTCTGATTTTCTCTTTGATCTTACCTTACACGAGACTTTTTCTACTCCATAATAATGAAAACAAAGAAACTTTCTTCTCAAACTATCTCTCTGATTGAAATGAAATGAAAATCAGATTCAATTGGAGATGGTAAATAATAATATTCTAATCATGAAATCCTATTTCATAAATCAAAAATGAGAAAATATTCATACTTCATGATTAATATTCATAATTAATATTCATATTAGAATATATTAATACATAAATACATAATTCTTACATAAGAATATAGATTCTATAATCTTATTATTTTATAATTTCTATAATTGAATATTTATGAATATTGAAATGAAATATTTAGTATTAGTATAGTTAAAGATAGTATTAGTATTTAGTTAAAGTGGCTAAAAACTTTTATCCATTCATGGGGATTTCATTTTCATTTGAATGAAATGAAAGTCAAAGGCTTTTTTTGAGGTTTCTAATTTCTTTTCTTTTTTGAAAAGGAAAAGAAGGATCTTTTATGATGGACAATCTCGAAAGATTTGTTGAAGATGTAAATAAGTTTGCTTAAAACTTATTTGTTTTTTTCATGTGATATTATTCATATGAGAAAATCTGGGGTAATTTGAAGTGAAATCTCCGGATAAACACTTATTTTTAAGTGTATATTATTCTGTATCGGTTCAACCAATGACTATTCATTATTCCATATTGAATCAATTGCATACGGTTCCAATTTAAAATAGAATCAAAATTATAGGGATGTTATGGTAAAACTTCGTTTGAAACGATGTGGTAGAAAGCAACGTGCGACTTGAAGGACATGATTGGATGTGGATTCTGACATCCACCATTTTCTATACGAATGAAGATGCTCTTGTCTCGACATAGTTTGTTCTGCTAGGAACCTAATTGAATTTGTATTGGGTTGATACTAATGGTATAGAAAGGTATAGCATATGATGGAGCTCGAGCAAAAATGATTGATTCATTTATCGGGGGAATAATCTAGGGTTAGTGACAATCAATAAGTTAGACCAACTTTGTAAATAGATCATCAATATAGAAATAGAGATAAACGGAGAGGTTCAAATTTGAACAATTTTTTGAAATGAAAAAGAAATCAAATTTGTTGAAATTTTCAAACTGTTTCGATCAAGAGTGTATCACAAAGGAATCAATCGTTCGTATTATTTTTCCGAAAAAACAAAAGGTATGTTGCTGCCTTTTTGAAAAGGAGTAAGGATCACCGAAGTAATGTCTAAACCTAATGATTTCACAAAGCGCAAAGCAAAGACAACAAATTCCGGAACAAGGAAACACTCTTTTTACTAGTCTCAACAATTGGATCAGAATGATAAAAAAAAATAGATCCGAAAGGAGACAAAAAAAGAGGTTAGAGACAGCTCAAGAAATTCTAAGGATTTCCTTTCAAACTCTTTCAAAACTACCCAACTTGAGTTAGGAGTACGAATGAATTTTCTTTTCTTTTTCTGTAAAGAAGGAAAAAAGGCTCAAATTACAGTCTAATTCTTTATGGATCCATTTTTATTCCTATCTATCTATATAGATAGAAATAGAAATTCTAGAAATTAGAATCATTTTTTCTTGAGCCGTATGAGGAGAAAACCTCCTATACGTTTCTAGGGGGGGCCTTTTTTATTTACATCTATCCCAATGAGCCATCTATCGAATCGTTGCAATTGATGTTCGATCCCGAAGAGAAGGAAGAGATCTTCAAAAAGTGGGTTTTTATGATCCGATAAAGAATCAAACTTATTCAAATGTTCCTGCTATTTTATATTTCCTTGAAAAAGGTGCTCAACCCACAGGAACTGTTTATGATATTTTAAGGAAGGCAGAATTCTTTAAAGAATTTCGAGTTTCTTTTGATAAAAAAGAAAGTAAAAAAAAGAATCGTGAATAAAAAAAGGATAGGGTAACTAACTTTGTGTAATTCTTTATTCAAAGTTTCTTCTTTTTTTGTTCTATTCATACTTATTTTATTCTTCTTTTTCTTATTCGTATTTTTTTCTTGCTTCTTTTTGTCGAACCCCCCAACAAGGGGGGTTCTTCTTGTATTTGTATTGTACCTTTCTTTTTTTGATTAAAGAAAGCCGCTATTTTTTCTATCTTTACCTTATTCCTTAATTCCTTCTTTTTTTCCGCTCAAAGTTATTATTTATTCTTTATTTTGTGCTAATCCAACACAAATTTCTATCTAATTTCTTGAAATTTGTTTTCTAAAAAGTCCATTCATATTGACAATGGCGTCTCAAACAAATATAATTTGATCGTATATAAATAGATCTTTTTATCCCCATTCCCTTATTGGATCTTTCCTTCACTTTAGTAAAATTAGTAAAATGGATGAGTTTGCTGGATTTTTTTTATTTCGATCATATCTACACCTCATATTGATCCGGGTTGCTAACTCAACGGTAGAGTACTCGGCTTTTAATTGCGACTATGATCTTTTACACATTTGGATGAAGGAATTCGTCTAGACTATTGGTAAAGTTTATAAGACCGCGACTGATCCTGAAAGGTAATGAATGGAAAAAAAAGCATGTCGTAAACAGAAATAGAAAAAAGAATAATATAATAGAATCATAGAAAAATAAGATTTCTAGTACTCATAATAGAAATAGAACGAGAATCTTTCTTTTTATAACAATTTTTAAGTTCAGTAAAGTATTTCGGGTCTAGTGAATAAATGGATAGAGCCTTATGGCTCCAATTCGAGTAAGACAAAAAAGAAACGAGCTTCCTTTCTTAATTTGAATGATTACCCGATCGAATTACTAATTATACGTTAAAAATAGATTAGTGCCTGATGTGGGAAAAGGTTCTCTTGTAAATTGTGAGTGGACCATTGATTCTTTTTTTTTATGAATCCTAATTATTCTTTATTGTGGATTGGAGACGGATGTGTAGAAGAAATAGTATAGTGATAAAAAAAGAATCTTTTCCAAAGTCAAAAGAGTGATTGGGTTGCAAAAATAAAAGATTTTGACCCCTTTTTCTTATTGTTATTCTAGTTATATTAACAAGGAAAAGAAAACCAAATTGGATAGAAAGGGAAAGGAAAAAGATCTGTAGATTGGGCTCTCTGTCTCCGGGGTATATATTCTTTATTTGTTCTGACTTTTATATAATCTTTTACTTCTTAAATTCTCATTATGTTTTTTACATCAAAGTACAGTATAAAAGTATATATTATAAAGTATATATATTATTCGTATTAGAATATCTTATTAGTTATTAGATATTAGAATTATTTCTTAGAATAATAGAAGAATTTATTCTTCTATCGTATACGCCGTTCTGACCATATTGCACTATGTATCATTTCATAACACAAGAAGTGCCTCTCTTTTTTGGTTACATTAGAAATGTATTTCAATAGCAGAATTACAAATTACAAGGATATTTAGATTGAAAAAAGATAGATTTCGGCAACAAAACTTCCTATATCCGCTACTCCTTCAGGAGTATATTTACTCACTTGCTCATTATCATAGCTTAAATAGTTTGATTTTTTACGAACCTGTGGAATTTCTAGGTTATGACAGTAAATTTAGTTTAGTACTTGTGAAACGTTTAATTATTCGAATGTATCAACAGAAATCTTTGATTTCTTCGGTGAATTATTCTAACCAAAATGGATCTTGGGAGCACAAGAATTCTTTTTCTTCTCATTTTTCTTCTCAAATGGTATCAGAAGGTTTTGGAGTCATTCTGGAAATTCCATTCTCGTCGCAATTAGTATCTTCCCTTGAAGAAAAAAGAATACCAAAATCTCAGAATTTACGATCTATTCATTCAATATTTCCCTTTTTAGAGGATAAATTATCGCATTTAAATTATGTGTCAGATCTACTAATACCCCATCCCATCCATCTGGAAATCTTGGTTCAAATCCTTCAATGTTGGATCAAAGATGTTCCTTCTTTGCATTTATTGCGATTGTTTTTCCACGAATATCATAATTTGAATAGTCTCTTTACTTCAAAGAAATCCATTTACGTATTTTCAAAAAGAAAGAAAAGATTCTTTTGGTTCCTACATAATTCTTATGTATATGAATGCGAATATCTATTCCTGTTTCTTCGTAAACAGTCTTCTTATTTACGATCAATATCTTCTGGAGTCTTTCTTGAGCGAACAC